AAACAGGCCGTCGCTTATCGACAAATGTCTCTTCTATTACGAAGACCACCTGGTCGTGAAGCTTATCCAGGAGATGTTTTTTATTTGCATTCACGTCTCTTAGAAAGAGCAGCTAAACGATCGGACCAGACAGGTGCAGGGAGCTTGACCGCCTTACCAGTCATTGAAACACAAGCTGGAGACGTATCGGCTTATATTCCTACAAATGTAATTTCCATTACTGATGGACAAATCTGTTTAGAAACAGAACTCTTTTATCGCGGAATTAGACCTGCTATTAACGTCGGCTTATCTGTCAGTCGCGTCGGGTCTGCTGCTCAGTTAAAAGCTATGAAAAAAGTATGCGGAAGTTTAAAACTAGAATTGGCACAATATCGAGAAGTCGCTGCCTTTGCTCAATTTGGATCAGACCTTGATCCTGCAACTCAAGCATTACTCAATAGAGGAGCAAGGCTCACAGAAGTACTAAAACAACCACAATATACACCACTACCAATTGAAAAAGAAATTCTAGTCATTTATGCTGCTGTCAATGGATTCTGTGATCGAATGCCACTAGACAGAATTAGTCAATATGAAAGAATCATTACAAATAGTATCAAACCAGAATTACTAGAAGAACTCAAAAGTGGGTTAACTGACGAAAAAAAAAGAGAACTAGATACCTTTCTACAAGAAAGTGCGTTGACTTTAATATAATATAATATGATGATGATAAAACGCTATTCTCTTTCTTTTTTCTCTCCTGGGTAGTTTCCTAGGCTCTTGCCTTGGACGTTTTCTAGGATCAGAAGGAACCGCTATAATGAGCACTCAAAAGCTGTTTTTCTTTGTTCTTTTAGTCGGTCTCTCTTTAATTTATCGAATTCTGCTTTCAAAAAAAAGAAAGGGAAGTAGAATTCTTTTTTTCTTCATTTTGCTTTTTCTGACTAGTTTATGTTCCCTCTTTCGCTTCTTCATCTTGGACTGGATTGTCGCCGGTCTGACAACAGCCGTATCCACTTTTATACTTTTATCTGGAATGTATCTTCTGAAAGTGGGGAGGAATCTAGGCAATTGAGCCTTCCTGCTCTCGAATCAGAATCCACTTCTGAGTCCATTCATACCTTTAGAGCAGGTGCGGAAAACGAAGCTACCATCTATCATCGTATTCGCCTTCTCGAGGGCCAACAGTACTTCAACGTACCTCCTCAGCTTCACCCCGGTGATTACGAACGGCTTGTGCGCGAGCATTTTGATCAAGCGGTCAACGTTGACCATTTTTTTCAAATATGGAACAGAGATAGAATTGAGGGTCTTGGAAAATAAGGGCCTATTAGAAACTTTTCAATCTAATGATTCAGGAACCGAATATCGCGAGAATAATGGAAGTCTCGCCATATGAAAATATAAGGCAGGAAGCCGACGCCTTCATTCAAGCGAAGGTTGCCTCCGTAGATAATCCCGGAGATGCTGTTCAGCGCAAGCACATAGAGAGGAAGCTGAATTCCTTTCTGCAAGAGTTAACTCAACACCAACGCCAATCCTCCATTTATAGGAAATTCTATAAGCATTTCACTAATGAAGACCTACGTCGCTTGTGTGGCCTGCCTTTACCGTGAAATAAACGGCGCTGGTCCTTTTTTAATGGCCAATGCCTGGGGTTTGGAAGCTTCTAGGCGAGGGGAGAGCGGGCGAGTGGGTCCTTTCTACCAGATTACTTTACTAGCTGGAATTCATTCAAAAAGAGTACAGGAACTGGTTTAACAAAAGGGGTCTTCGAACTACAGTGATCTGATACCTGGCTCTCTTGGTATGAAGAGTAGGTTATGTAGGCAATAACTTTCCTAGGTTGTTTCGATCGCAAATGGCCAAATAAAGGTATTCCTGTAGCATTTGGGGTTATGGATGCTGACTTTATAGCGGGTAGTGTGAGATCCGTAGTCGGGTAGAAAATCACCCGTTTGATTGAGTACGCTAACAATCCATTTTGACCTCTTATTCTAGCTTCCGGGGGGGCACGCATGCAAGAAGGAAGTTTGAGCTTGATACAAATGGCAAAATCCTTCGCTGCCGCAATTGACCGCGTCTCTCTGCCTGTCTTCCTTTATCAGGACCACACTTCATCACCAACCTCAAACTCCTGCGCTCTCCAGCGTGGCTTTACATTTCTATCCTTGCTTTGCTTCCCCTCACGCACCTCTGCGTGCAGTCGACCCTAGCAAAGTCATTGATATCCAAGCAGTTTTCCTCTTATCTTATTACGGGCGGAGCCAACTCTTTCATTCCTCTGGTCTTCCGGCGATCTCTCAGTGCTTCTATTCACCGAGTTTGGATAAGCAAACTCAGCTGTTGCCACCTCCCAGCGTCTCGGCTTGCCGTTTACCAGGCTCCTCAACAAATCACCAACCATCTCGATCTAACCATCCCTTTGTGGGTGGCGCTACTGAAGCGCAAGCCGGTTCCCTCCTCCATAACGTCCTCCAGAAATGACTCATGAATTTATTGTCTCGATCGGACGTTATGCTAACCGGAACTCCGTGGTTTCTCACTACTTCCTTTCAGAAAGAATAATACGAAAAACGGGAGCCCTGGTTCTAAGAGAATCTATCAACCACCACAAAGACCCAATAGACGCTGCTTTTATGCAGAAAAAAACATGAATACGAAAATTAATAACATTACGTAATTTATAGGGCTGTTCGCCTTAGAAGAAGCCCGGCTCCCGTTCTTTCTATACTAATAAAATAGTCAGGCGATAAGACTAAGACGACGCGGAACATAATTAGGCCCTTAGCCCCGGTCCATGGGGAAGGTCTAAAGGCTAACATCTCATGCGCGGCCAAGTCTACTACCTTAGAGCCATAGAAGCCTTTGCTTAACCATGGCTACCGACGAGGGCTTTCGGCGACCAGGCGAGCAGCTCCTCTATATCTATAAAAGGCTATGCTATAAAGCTTCCAAGGGCTCAACTATACTCAGCTATAGATCTTTAGTTATAAGGGCTCACCATGCTATCTCAGTCTAAGGAATTTTTGGAAAAACGTATTAAATGGTAAGGTAAACAATGGTTGGTTATCTTATGCTATAAGATAGCGCTACCTTGATCTAATGCTATTCCTTACTAAAGGCGAACGCTCATGCTACCATGGTAGTAAGGAAAGTACTATAGATCTTCGCCCACCATCACCATGAATTATGGGACGCTGGTCTGCCGAGCATGATCAGCCACACTGAGACTAAGACCGAAATCGAATTCGAATCGAAGACCACAATCACTCCTCTTTTTCTGCTTCTGCTAGGATTTTGTCCTGATAGCGCCGTGCTTGTTCAAGAAAGAGTTCCTTTGACGGAGAGAAAGACTCCGGGGCTAGATAGTCACTGGCCTATCGCCTTGAGCCTGAAGACTATCAATTCCTTTTTTAAGTAAAGAAAGACGGAGCACTCGCGGCACACAGACCATATCCTATCCAGTGAGTAGGCGGGGACATGATGAAGTCTTCAGGTCATGAGCCTGATGATTTTCCTCTACCCCGCTTTGAACATTCTCCTTTATATAGAGAGAGACACTGAACCCCAACCCATTAAAAAAAGTGCCACATCAATTCGATTTCACAGCACCCAGCTTAAAGACATCTCGATATCGGATTTCCAATGGTCCTTTGAACGGTCAGCAAAGTACGCCATAACTTAACTAGAGGGTCCATGTTCATGATTTGAGAGAGTATGGACATCTGTCAAAGATGCCAGGGAGGGGAGGGTGAAAAAAGGCACTAGTAAGGTCGGTATATAAAGCGTCTTTCCTCTTCGTTGACTTGGACAACTGCTTTTCAAGAGGGTGGCATGGAAGAGGTTTAAAAGAAAGACCCGGAATCGGAATCTAAGCCGAAGTGAACCTTTCCTTCAAAGCCTTGAGACTGTGCCCTGGATGCTTAGAGAAGAGGCGAAGGAAAGAACCCGTCGTCTTCGGAAGTAAGGAGATGGTGGACTGCTTATGAATCAAGAGGAGCAGGCTAACTCTAAGGCCTTTCCCTAGGGTGGAAGTCAACAACAGAAACTATCTTCATTGGATCTAGTTAGCCGGTTCCAACTTTTGCCTTTAGTTCGATCTCTGCCACCGGTGTAAGCCTATCCACTCTTACTGTGAGAGTTTCCGGTGTGCTAGAGCAGAGAATGCGCTGTGAGGAAGAAAAGGCCTCTTTGGCAACTATGGAATACGGTATTCACGAATCAACTGCTATTTATTGAAGGCCGGGACGAAGCCAATCACACATTTCTACTTTCGACCAGGTAAAGATATCCACATCTGAGGAAGAGCAGGGATAATCGTAGACTAAGAAGAGAGGACGCAAACACATTCATTGAATTGGACAACTTTGTTAGCAAGAAGCGGTTAGCCGTACTCAGTTCCAGGCACGCTTTCCTGATTCGTGGGGATGAGAATGTCAAACCTTTTCTTGCAAACACCTCTTCTTCTATCCCTTAAGCCGTACGAAGGAGCTCCGGGAATGTGAGCAAACCTGGCTAGAAGTCTCTTTCCAGCAATCTCTAGATATTCTCCTACTTCTCTTGAAGCAGCTTTCGTAGCAGTATTCCCAGTGTCAATAAGAGTCCCACTCTCACCGGCCTTCGTCGTGGTGGTGTATTCAAAGAGCTCTCCCAAGTAGGATATACCTATAGAGCTATCTAAAGATTGCTGCTGCCCTAAGATATAAGATAAGAGATAAGTAAGAAAATCGTTCTATTGCTTTCGGTCCCTTGAATGGAGTCACTCTACCTTTGAGCGAATTGCTATTGAGTCTTTAGTTTCCTTTCCGGGCAGCTAGGGGCATGCGAGCTCCCTTTTTGGGGGTTTGACCGGTAAGCCTTTTAGGAGTTCTCTTTACCTGGGAGAGATTTCTTTTCTTGGCCTTTGTAAAGTGATTACTAAGACTAAGGTATTTTGAATATCTTATTAAAGCGGGAAGCATTGAACTGTTAAAATGCCATCTAAGCCAGTTACATTGGTAAGCCCTACGGAGGGCTTATTCCTTGAGATTCCTTCTGGCTTTTGAAGAGAGGAGTCTAATTAGGACTCCTTTAATATAATAGGCTTAGATACTTTTCTATATAAATATAAGCCATGGAGGAAATGGGCTTTGCTTTCACTAGAACAGAGGTTCTCGAAAGAGACCCTATGCTATGGGAGAGCTCCTTCTTCATAGTGATGATCATGAGATGGATAGGAATATTTCACCTAGAGGAACCGCTAAGGATTGGGATCCAGGTCTCTTGTCTATTCAGTTAGTCAGAAAGCTAGATCAAGAAAGGGTAGAAAAAGAAGAGGAAAGGAAGGTTTGGATTATTCTTGACTTATTAGTAATGGTGACTCATTAACAGGGATTTGGCTTGCTCGTAAACTCTTTTTTCTCTTTCGTTTAGGAATTTTTTTTTTAATTTATATATTCGATTTCGACATCGAATTAGACTCATCCAACGCGGAATGAATCGACTCAAGGACAAGGAGAAAGAATGGTGTCTTTGGTCTTCTACGGAAGAGAAGTAGGTTACTCTATGTGAATTCACGATGTCGGACTGTATAAACTGGCTAAAAAGTCAAGCCCGATTGCCTGCTTTCCTATTCTATACATACTCAAAGACAGTGACCGTAGGAAAGCTTTTTGCCCCTTCCTTTGATTGCCAGAGCAGACAAAGAAGTGAGGTGACCAGCTGACCTGCTTGTATGCCTGTTTCGGGTTGCTGTTCAAAGGGTAAAAGAGGTGACAGATAAGACAGATGCCAAATGTCTTAGAGAAGGAGCTGCACATGAAGGGGAAGAAACCCTCTGACTTTACTGTGATCGTATCCGCTCCTAGTCTTTGAGCCGTTTAAGCTCTTTCTTTTGGTGAATAGACGGTCCTTGACAGTGAATCAGATGCATCGTATAATAAGAGAGAGGCTGCACATAAAAAGAAAAGGGGAGTGAGTGGGCTAATGGCCCTAGCACACTTAGATAAGGCGAGGTTCTTAACGTAGCAGCCCTTTCTGCTGAGTGAATATCCCTTGCTTCTTAGCGCTCCGTGGGGGGCTTCTATCGAACGTTTTAATTTACTGAAGTAAGGCCCGCCCTTTACCTTTAGGTCAGAATGCCGCTATCATGTGCGGATAAGCCTTCCGATTAGCTGACTGAGACCATCTCCGGCTTCTAGCTGGTAGAACTAGATAGCTGTTAGAACGTCAGGGGCGTAGCGGCAAGCTATGGCAGTTTATTAAAGTCTGTAGCTCCTCAACGAAGGTAGGTCGGCTAAGCCACTAAGGAAGAGTTTTGAATCAATATCTGCTATCTGCCCACTGCCCATAAGCATGTCTGAATAAGCCTGCTGATTAGCTTAGCCCACCCCGACCGACTCTTTAGGAAGGTGTTATCTATTCCAAAACCAAGCTATCTATACCTGTAAGCCCACGGTTTCATTCCAATGCTTTGATTAGTTACGAAGACGTGAACCTTTACCTTTGTAAGTACAAAATCCTTAATCTTTAATCAGTTTTGGTAGTGAACGCACTACTCAAGCGGAGTAGCCAACATGCGCACATCATCCCCATAGGAGAAAGAGTCTCAAATAAAGGAACCCGATAGGCTTGAATGGGATGGCTTTTCTGGATGCCCCAGAAATGAGGCCTCCTCAGGGCAGAAAGGCTCTCAAAAGCAGGCGCGTACTAAGCCATTCCACTTCCCTCGTCCCTCGGACCATGAGCAAAAGGCGCTTTAATCCTGGCTCATAGCCTTCCTCAGACCTTATTGACACGGGACGAGTCGCTATGATTCACTACGAAAATAGAAGCAGATGCACTAATCAATTCGAGCTAATTTACTCATCCCACCTCGAACTCTCATTTAGCGCATCGACTTTAGCACTACTTATATTATTCTAATCCAATTACAGAAAAGAAATCTACACCAGCGTATCCAGCATCAAAGGACAATAGCTCGTGTTGATAGGACTATCTTCAAGTGTTTGACCAAGGAGTATCCAAGGTGAGCTGAAGGCGAACTGTTAGAGTAGATAAGCAGGTCTACCTCAGAGAAGATCATGGAATCATAACAGCACAGAAAGAGACGCTCCGAACTACTTCCGCTTGAGGTTGGTCGTATCACTATCGGTATTACAGAATAAAGAAGAGGAGCAATTCGCCCTTACTCAACCGATAAAAAGAATCTGTCTTCAGCGATTCTTTCTTTAAAGCGAAAGTGAAAGCGCAGATCGAGGCGAAGATAAGGGACTCGACTTCCCCTGCCTTATTAAGGACTTCCCAACTTACCTAGCGGAAGAAAAAGAAAGGGGCAAGGACCTATAAAAATATCTAGGTCACTTCCACCAACAACTAAAGCTATTTCTTACTGGTGTGGATTCTCCACATAGAAACGATGGGATCTCTACAACTTGTTCCACAAACTCCAACTACTAGAAAGACTGAAACTGACTCCAATCAGTCAACTACCATCCATGAGCGGATACCATCGAGTAATGGCCTTTGTACATTAAAATAGAATGATTCTTCTCTTTCTTTCATTCAAGTAAGATAGCGGGTCGAGAAAGACTAACAGCTAGCTCTCTGGATGGAGACGGGTAACTATCAATGAAAGGTGAGATCCGAATACGTGCCTTCACCTCATCGAAGGTTTAGAATCCTTGGGCAATAGCAGCAGTACAGGAAGCATCCAATTGACACAGATGTGGCACTTCCTTCCTTTCCGATCGGGAGGCACGTATCGAAGGGAAAGAGGTTGGAAAAGCTCTTACATTCATTCGAGAATAGCACTACTAGAGGGGAAGAGAGAGCACCAGATCTATTTCGGACAACTAATTCGGAACCTGTTATTAGTCCATGTGAGGAAGAAAAACGGTGCAAACTAAGGCTGTAAGGCGGAGCAAAAGATCTGAGACCCGCTCCTTTCTCCTCCAAAGCCATCTCTTCTCTCTAAATGACGGACTTCATCTCTTCTATTTATTTATAAAAAAGCACCCATCATCCCTTTTTCTCTTTTAACTAACTAAAAGAAAAACCATGCCTCTTCTAGGCAGCGTGTGGAATGGCCGGACCCTCTTGGATATATAACAAAGCAAAGGCTCTCCGTCTATGAAGTCTAAGAACTGCTGGTCCATCGTATATGGGCAATGTATGGACGGCGGTTCCGGGAAAGAAAGAAGCCCGCCCGAACCCAACTCTGTATACTTAGCCGGAAGCAGGGCATTCCACCGATTCGACTTAGAGAGAATTTCCCCTATAGAAAAAGAGCTTCTTTCCAGGATTCTTTCTTTAAATTAAAGGACTACAACTATTATCTGATAGTGAATAAATACATTACTCTGAGCCCCAAACCGAATCGGAGGAATAACGCTAGCGAGGGCCAAAGCTCTGCTTGGTCCACCACCTGGGGATAGCTAAGGGGTTACTTGGGAACCTATTAATAGTAATCCCAAGGGCATTGCTTGGGCTAAGTCAAAGTTGCTGATCTCTTTTTCTTCTATTCTGGGAAAGAAAGCTCCCACATCCTCTGCTGTCTCGCATCCATCGGGATGAGTCTTGCGTCTGTCTTCTCTTCGTAAACAACCTGTCCTCTCAAAAGCAAGTAAGCCAACTACCTTATTTAATTTAAGGAGTGAATCACATAAGCTATAAAGAATCTTCCTAATGCTCCCATGTCCGAATCCGTACCTCTCTAGCTGCTGCAGTAGCAGGCACGTATCGAAGGAGAAGAGGAGTAAGTTCCTACCTTCTTTGAAGTCTTTCTTTGCTTGTTCAGGTAAATGGCATAAGCCAAGGAAGGGGTATTCATTTCAAGAGATAGAGTTTCAGATGTTCTTCTCCAGAGGATCGTCTCCTTGAGATGCTAAGAATCGAGGGTAAAGAGTCCTTAGCCCGACTTCTTCGTCTTGACTACTGATAGTGCCAGCACACTCCTTAGGCCGAACCGACCAATGGTCAAAGTAATTGAAATTAGACCTTTTCAGGCCGTTTTCACATCCGGATATTCTATTTTCTCTCCCGGTGACAACAAGCGCTTTCCTAAGAGGTACTTCTACTGCTACTAGGAATGCCACTTACGGAGACTGGCTCCCAAGGAGAGGGGCTTCTAGCCAAAAATCCAGGGGTTTTAAAAACTTGAAAGATTGAAATGGACGTCGCCGAGTGGAAAAGCATTGATGAACAAAAAGACGGGGAAAATGATCAACTGGCAGGATTGAACTCTCACTTAGGAGGGAAAAGCGATCTTTTTAAGGGGCTAAAATAAAAAGCCAAAAAGAAACAACAACTACAGGCGAACAAACCGGGGCATGGCAACCCCAACAACATCCTGCTGAAGCAGGTCAAGGATCCCATCTAGAGAATTACAAAAGACATGCACACCTAAATGACCCGAGCCAATCAGCACACCGATTTCCTTCGCTAAGAGGTTAAGGCAAGCATGAGTTCAACCCTTTTCTCATCGGGCCAGGATCGATAGCCGTTCGACCTGAGGGAAGTGCGGTCAGATTAAGAATCACCAATGTCTTGGTCTTTACCTTCGCTTCGAGGGACAAGCACCGCATCTAGGTAAGCGGCATCTAATTTAATTGATTCACCGGACCATCTACGAAAATGGAAGAGATGTCTGTTAAGGTCGGCTTCATGAAAGCAAGCAAGTTTAGCGAAAATAGAGATGGAAAGAGATGGATTTTGCCCAGCCGTTGTCAGATCAATTCCCATTCATTCTTTAATGGAATAGGGAAGGGGCAGAGCTGCGGCTATCAGGAATGGGCGCTAGCCTATGACTAAAAGTGCCGACTATCTATGAACTATGAATGACCAGGATCGGAATGCCAATCGACGAGATGAGCCTACGAAAGATTTCAAGTTCAGACTATGATGACTGGCATCCTCACTTACGCAACGAAATTGAGTTGATGGAGTAGCCAGTGACATTGAGTTATTCTCTTCGGTATCGCCTTCTCTCATGGTTAAAGGCGCCGCAAGGCACTCGACTAGAAGAAGTGGATGTTAGGCACGCAGGGAAGACTCTGACTATGCGCTGGCACTAGCCCTGGGCATGTCATCTTCTTTGATTGAAGGAACGGGACAGAAGAGAACCAGAACCATATCCTTCACACATTCAGTCTGATCTTATCTGCGCTATTGCCCGATCATAGCTGTACTGTATGAGATTACTTCTCCGTCTCCCCTGCCCTGTTAGAACAGTCTGGTCTGTAACAACACAACCTGAAAGGAAGCCATTCCTAATAGGAAGTTTCTAGCCGTCTTTCTTGAGGAGCGAGAAAAGTGACTAATAACCAAACAGCTCTCACTATGAAAAAGAGAAAAGTCTAGACTTTCTTCTTTCGACCCTTATCTTCTATCTAGACTGTCTGACTGTAGCCATGCCGGTTTCAGGGGAAGAATGGGAGACCTACACTTGACACTTGCTTTCGTGCCCCTTGGCTTCGCCTCTCTTCCCTCAACTGTTTGGGGTGTGAAGGCTTCTCCTCTCCTCTAGCTGCCCCCTTTCTTTTCAATGCAAGCTTTCTCCGTGCTTACCCGATCAGCTCATTCTGGTGTGACAGTTGCTGATAGCTTCTCTTCTGGCGCTATCACACTCATTATTCTATTCTAGTAGTAGATAGTCAAGTGGCCATTCGGCTCCTAGCCTCTTTGCCCCTTCGCTTGGCGGCTAAGCTCTTTGTCCCTTTCTATACCTAAGCTCTTCACCCGCTTCGTCCGTTGCTAGTCTGACCTTCCTTTGATCCGACGGGACTGCCCTTTGGTTTGGTACGCTACTCTGTTCTGTTAGAGTCTTCGCTTAGCGACGAGAATCACTAATCTCGGCCTTGCGGGATAGAATAGATAATCAAGGCCCCATTCTTTCAACTCCAGTTGCTTTCTTTCTTTGACTTCAAGCCCACCTGCCTTCAAATCCAGATCGGACAATGGCGTCAGGTAGAACAAGTCAAGTAGGTCAGGGATTTCTTAAACTTAACAATCTAGTCCCTCCCCTGATTGATAGGGGAAGCTTCTGACCTTCATCTGTCAATTAAGTGGCTGTAGCTTCTGAACCGCGTCGGTACAGTTGCTTTCGGCGCCTGTTCAATTAGCCTGTTAGGAATAAAAACCTCTTCCGTCAGTCTTTGGTTGATCAGGCCCTTTGTTAGGCCTCTCCGTCTTCTCCGGGGGAACAAGTCCATTCCGGTCCAACTAGGTGGGACGCGGTGAAGTATATCGAAAGTAGAAATGATCTCCTCTACCCGCCGAACCACGGAATCGCTATCTCTTGTCCCTTATCTTCTTATCTTATCTGATTGACTTTCCGCCCCCGTCACCTCTTTAGGGATTATGATCAACAACTGGCACACCATAAAGAATAGGCTTTTGTCTGAAAAGAAGAATAGCATTGCCTCGGTATACAACCATTCCATATTCATTGCCTCCTCGTATTACGTATTAGAAAAGGTAACCAGATCTACTCACTTGGGTTCTTTGCATTTGGCTCGCTCGGAAATAGAGGCAGAATCGATTTCTGAAGCTTAGAAGGAGTACCCTATCTCTTATCTTAGAAATGGCGTTCTGTCAGATAAAATATGTTATACCAAGTTTGACTTCTTTTATAACATATTTTAGAACGCTATGGATAAGAATTCTTGGTACCATTTTTTATATGAGATAGAGAACCTCAAAATCTTAAGCAGAACAAGCAGCGGGGGATGAACGCAGATAAGATTGGACTGATCGACTAGTAGGCACCATAAAGCAAGCAAAAAGGACGAGGGGTGATATAAAGAACTGAACACGTTTCCAAGATCATTGCCAATAGGATCAAGCCAGTCCTGCCCCACCGCGGATGTAAGCAGCAAACGGCATTTGTTGAGGGAAGGAGAATTGGGGACAACATTCTGCTTGCCCAGTCAGAAAGCTAGGCTCCATCTCAGGCGATGGGCGATATCTCAAGGAAGGAAGCCACTGATTAGAAATTGCACGAGTCTAGTTATAAAGGGGATTCCGCAGAAGGAGGAGTGGGTCAGATGGGGAAGGTAAAGAGAGAGTCTATTGAGCCACTTGGCACGGGATTAGTTCTGTGGCAGAATCAGTCGAAGTTCCAATGGAGTGATCGGTAAGTCCTCACTGAAGGAAGTCAGTAGCGAACCATGAGAGTCAGTCATTTTCTAGGGAATGTATTTCTCTGAAGGAAGTCAAGTATCTATCTAGTACTACGTGAGCCAGTCAACTGATTTTCTCACTCTTTCTAGGGTCCGGCAACCCTATGAAATGTGTTTTCTAAGCACTTCATGTTCTGGTGAAATATCTGAGCTTCATCCGAGACTTCCAATGCGGGTGAACCAGCCAAATTGGAATAAAGAAAATGAATAGGAATAGAAAGGTGTACTATCGATCAATGCCCGAGCCCAGCTAACATACCTAATGGGATTACAGAAATAGGCTATAAGAGATGGAAAAATGTTGTGGTAGGGTATTTCCTTGACCGAGCACTCCCTTTGAATCTTGTGAAAGAATGGGCTTATAAGACTTGGGAGCAAGCTCTTGAAGATGTCATGCTCCTTGATAATGGCTTCTATGTTTTTAAATTGAGGAGTGAAGAAAATTGCAATGCTGTCCTAGGCGTAGGACCATACCATATAGCTGGGAAGCTTTTGATTCTTAAGAAATGCCAACCAACCGGGAGAGCATCTCTCCAAAAGCAGCTTTGCTAGTATCCCAATATGGGTTAAGTTTGATAATGTTCCTCTGGTTCTGTGGACACCGGAAGGAATGGAATACCTAGGAAGCAACATTGGGAATCCTCTCTACTTGGATAGTACCACCAGTACAATGAGGGTCTCTAACTTTGCTATAATTTGCATTGAAATTCAAGCTTCTTTCGTCGACACGCTGGATGGCGGAATGATAACCCGTGGCTGTGGAACTTCGGATGGTGGCGGAGACTTTATGATCTTGGAGGCCGGATTCACCAAATTATGCGGAAATGGCAATGCTGATGGCGGTGGAGATTGTACTGTGGTTGATGGTGCATTTCTGGCCTTCATCTTCTCAAGTGGAACAATGTATTGCTTTATCTAAAAATAAAAGGAGTCTTCGTCGAAGATGTCATCATACACGCATGCTGCCGTCTGCTTCTGGAGGTTCCTGTCTTCAACCATCGACTGTACTTGACATGTGGGTGCTTCTATCGGCCTTTGTACTTCCACTGTAGTAATGCTTTGAGCCTTTCTCACAATAAGCGGTTCCTGGACCGAAGAATTTCCATTCTCTGGTCTGTTTACATAATGCTTGGTGATCAAACTGGACGGATGAACCTGCTGATGCCTGACAATGTTGGCTGAAGTATTCTGTTGAACTGCCGGTTTCTGGTAATACAAGCGGTTGAATCGCTGGCTGAACAGGCTGCATAACAGGCTGCACGACCGGCTGTGCCTGCCCTCTGGCGTTGACTCCTTTCTGATTCGGAGTTGCTGACTGCAATGTACTGACTTGGTCCACATTTGCGGTCTTTCTGATCTGCCCTTTTTCAAAATCTCCTTCTTTGAAATTCACTCCTCATTAAGAAAAGCACTTCATCATAGCCGATAGCAATCTACGAACCCTTTAATGGCTGTCCCAGCAAGGACAGCGAGAATGACCGCAGAGAACAAGGCGGGGAAGCTCGCCTACTATTCCAACCCCCAAGAACCAGTGAAGGCGACGTCTCATGGTGGCAAAGAAAAAGAGGAAGCGCTCTTGTTGCGCGGACCCCACAATAAAGAAAGATGGAACACAAGAAGCTCAGTAGCAAGCCGTCTCATAGTCACCACTTGTCTGTCGTTTCAAGCTTCCAAAACAAGCAGAAAAACAATATACCGTTGTTCAATGCCCGGTTCAGCAGCTCGAAGTTCATCTTTGTTGTTTGCTAGAGGTACGATAGGACGGAGAGAGATCCACTGATAAGGCGGTTTTGGTACAGAATAGAAATGTCACCAAAACCATCTGTCTCGGTTCTGACCACAAGGCGAAGCCAAAAGGAGGGCATTTCTCAGCGACAGCGGAAAGAAGACCAATACCAATAAGGTGGGATCCGAAGGCTCAGTCCCTCAAAGCGTACGGGGAGGGTCGGCGTTGTCAGAAAGAGGCGAAGCCGAGAAAGCAGCGTGTACGGTACGGGTTTCGGTAGTGATCTACTTGATCTGGTAAGCTTAGGTTAGTGGAGGTTAATCTCGACAGGTTTCAAAGCTTCAAGCTTACAAAACAAGACCTAAGGAGTTTGGAGCCCTTGAGTTCTCCGCCGGTAATGGGAAGATGAGCTTCTCCATTGTAATGGTATCTGCTCGAGGAGCCTGTCCCTGCCTGCTTATCCAGACCAAACAGCAACCTTTGGTCCTTCGGGCTGAGGCTCAAGGCGGGAATCAAGGGTATGGGTTCAAGTCTACTTACTGGGAATGGGATCCCGTAAAAGGGCACATGACGAATGGGACCCCCGCCAATGGCATATGAGATGTGGATGATGGAGCTGGTTCGCGTAACTGGTACGTGTATAGAATCTTGCATCAAATAAGGAAATTCTTGTTCGCTAAGGAGTCTTGGTTTAGCAATTTTTCAATCATTAGTGGTTAAGTTGTTAAGGTTCATGTGGATTGGATTAGGAAACTTAGCTGTGACTTTCATTCAGTTAAGGGAACTTCTCCCTAATAACTTTGGGAACGGCTTTGGTCGAGTCATCTTTTGCTTCCATCGTCGGCTGAGAAAGCCTTTTGAGGGAACAGTGTTTGCTGGGAGGATCCTTCCCCGTTGTAGCCATTGCACCTTCGTATTTGGCCTCCTCTTGTTCGTTTGTAGCTTCGGTAAGGTAAGTGATTGTCTGGAGAGGCTATGGCTTGCATTCCGTTAAGGGGTATATATGTCTTCCTTCGCTCGTCCTTAACTCGGAATCCCGGATTTCATAGTCTCTTTTCTTTCGTAGGAATGCTGTATGAATCCTCGTTTGATTGTATCAAGGCTCGGCGGATATTGTCCTTTGGTAGTAGGGCCTGAGGTTCTGCTCTGCCAGTAGACCTCCTTGCAAACCATCCTTCCCGGTTAGTCTTCGTAAGAACAAAGCGTATGCTTTTGTAATCATGCTATTGGTTTGGGCAAGTTCCCTATCTTCATTGCTCAGGGTGAAACTATGCTTTAACAATATCCTCGGGTTGCAGGATTTCTTTCTTTCTGGCCGCGTAGCCCCTTTGAATACCAGGAAATCGAAGATGCAGAAAATACGCTCTTGTTCTTACAGAATGCAACTAGTTGAATAGGTTGTTTTGTTTGCGACGAATACGCTCTTTGACACATCTATTAGATAGATGCCCAGAGGAGGATGCTAGTGAGTTGTTAAGGAACTTCTTGCATTGCACATAGGGAAGGTGCGGAGCGGTTCTTTATCTTATCATTGCCCTAAGGTAAGGCTTGGAACTGAACTGCAAGTATATAAGAAAGGATATTGCTAAGAGTTAGCAGTCGAAGGGAGTTTGAACTGTGAAGGAATTACCGGTGCGCACAGAGAAGGGGGAGAGAATACAGAAAATACGCCCTTGACTATACGGAGGATAAGAAATTAGGCAGGACTGATTTCCCTTCTTATCTTATTGTTGAGACAGGAAAGCAGTCAAGCGAGTCGACGCATCTATCAGCAGTAGGAGTAGGACGTAGCGCATAAGAGGGTCTTAGGAATCGATCTAGATGCCCAGAAGAGGATGCTATCGAATGCCCTCTTTGACGGGCTGGGCTTGTGCAAGAAGCCGATTATTCTACCATCTTTTCCAATAGTGCCATTTTATTGATGCTATCGAAGAAGAACCAACAGAGGTGACTAATACAGACGAGGAGAAAAAGAAACCGAAACCTCCTTGAAAGAAGGAAAAATGCCACATCAGTAAGAGAAGTGGGCAAAAAAGCTGCTCTCCTATTTGGACCACCTTCCACCCTGTCTCCCTCTCCATACATACAGAACCGTAGTTTATGGTCTCTTGTGTTTACAGCCCATTCTTCACCTTTCCTATAGCCAGCAAATCAAGGAGATACGGCTTAAAAGCCTACGCGCGTCAGGTTGTTCGGCTTCGGCCCTTCCTACACGTGACTACACGGAATTCACTTTACGGTACGGAACTAGATATGAATTTCATCCTCTGTTGGCGAGATCAGAGGCAACGGTGGCAGCAGCTGTGGATTCTGTTGATTCTTCATCTCCTCGCTTGACGCTCTCTTCAATTGCAGATCCTGAACCTTCGGTTCGGTCAAGTTGCTTTTCTATCCTGAACTTTCGGCTAAAGTGGCTTCCTCCTCTCTTCTCTTGAACTTTCGTTCAAGTGGCTTCCTGTAGGGGCCTTTGAACGGGCCTTGGTGGGGATATCTGGGGGCTTACAGCTCATAACAGCAAGACATATTTTAAGACAGTTTTTATCGCCTAGCTGGGGCCGTAGCCATTACTCGTGTGGGGCCTTGCTCGGCTATTCGAACTCGCCTTAGGGTAGGGCATACTTATTAGATCTCTTGAGGTACTATTGGCAGAGGGGAAGCGCCACTTAGAGACTTTGAATCTGAAGGAAGGCAGTCGGGAAAGCCCTAAAGGTAAGAAGGTCTTTGTTCAAGTGACTTAGCTTAGAGAAAGAAAACCGTTAGTGAAGTGTCGGGAGATGCGTACAGTTTCGGCACTCGAAGAAAAGCTACTTCTTTGATTGTTCCGGGAAGTACTACTTGAAAGTCAAGCTCTTTGTTGCAAGCCAAGCAGAACAGAAGATAGAGGAAACTTTAGCTAGTAGACAAACTACTTTCGTTAGCAAGCGGTACTCTCATCGAGTAGGGCAAATATCATACCCAATCGAAAAAAAAGGTCTTGGAATCGACTTATAGAAAACAACTGCTTTTCCGTTAGCGAGTACAGTTCAAGCGGAACTGAGACTTGAACCTGAGACTCAAGGTCAAGTGCCTACGTAACTATCCGGTCCGGTAAGTGAAAGTAAGAAGGCGTGTGGAAGGCAACTCTGTTTAGCCAGCAAGCATAGGACAGAAATCCCCCCGGGGAACTGACTATTAATGCTAATCCATTAGTTCTAGCTCGAAGTTTGCCTGTCTCGAAGTTAGCTGCTTGGCATGAGTAGCTTGGGCAGTCTTAGTGAGTAGCTTGGCTTGCTCATGCGGGGCTTTGGAAAGAAAGTAACCAGGGAATTCATATACCTCGAGAAGTTTTTTGTTTAAAAGTAGATCGGGAGTTCAAGCAGATGTTAAATTAGGGTGAGGTTTACTATTCTAGTCTACAGGCCACTTAGCTAAACGAAATCCTGAGTATCGACTGTCGTGTGAGTCTCGACCAATGTGTAGCTGCCGTTAAAAGGCTATAAGTAACGGCATTCTCAGTTAAGATAACAGGATTCAAGCTTGCTTGTGTGTACGTGCTTGTTATAAGTAGATGTAGATGTGAAGGTGCCTAAGGTAAGGAACCCCCTTAAATACGTTGTTAGAGGCGTTGGCTATTCGTAGATCTGTTATACAGGCGATTTAGCTACTTTCAACCCTGAGTAGCGGGTATTAGGTGAGGGGATGGGGATACCTGCAGAACCGTTTAATTGTGGAACAAGCTACGCACGTTACATGTCCTTTAAAGCTACCGTTAAGGAAGTATCAAAGATAGGAGAACGAGATCCGGGCACTAGCGTTTTAAAGGAAACAGGGGTACTTATTAATGTGGGAAAAAGACGTATTAAATAAGTATGGAGGCGGTAGTGAATCTACTATTATATACGTATTTTCGGACGTGGGTGCGGGATGGATGGAAATTGGATAGTATGATCGCTATTTAAATTACGTTCCGTCAGGGTCAGAGGAGGTTCATTTGCTCCATTTCCATATAGCTGACGTTTTCATGGGAAAGGCCTCTTTCCCGGCCGGTCGACATCCAAATCGATTGATTTGCAACCATTTTGCTGATATGAGGGAGCTAGTGCTTGCCTTAAGAAAGGCCCTCCTGAACCCACCGAATTCCATCCACATATAGCTGACGGTGTGTGCCCATCCAACTCTCCCTCTAAGCGGGCATCCGGAAGTCTACTTTTTCCATTTGGCCCATATGAAAACGGGTAGGATTTGGGTCGGGGGCAAGGTTCGAGAGCTTGGGATTCGATACCAAGAGATAGAGTAGAGGGTGGCAGGTTATCCCCTGCTTGGGGTTCAGGGATAGCCGGAGATGGATGGCATTCCTTTCTATATAGACTGGATTTCCAGCGATGGTGGATTCGGAGTGGAGCCGGTCGAGGGAACAAAAGCAGGACTGAGAGTCCATTGCCTTGAATCGAGAGGAGAGGAACGAAATCAAGGGGGGTGCTTTATTGGTGTTCTGTTTGATGTCCGATGCTCGGTCCAATTTGTGAATTATGATTGATTGGTTCGATTGGCTCGAAGGTTGCCCCTATCACCCCGCCTCAATGCAGAAAGAAATTACGGGTTTCTTTTCAGCGATAGTTGAGTTCCCGATCCCTTCATTCAATCTCACTCAATGAAAAGAAGGGATAGTGCCCTTTCTCCCGACTTTGATTTCTGTCTTTATTTCGAACTTATCTGACGGACACAGTGCTGCCTGCCTTACAGTACAGCTTCCAACGAAATGCTCTATAGAAGGGCGGGTGGTGCAATAACCACTATGTTTCAAACTAAGTTCACCATCTTGATTCATACCGATATCCATATCGAAAAGACTACATCTATAGCCCTTCGCCGGGGTAGGTGCAGTCTTTCCCTCTTACGTAGCCAATCTCGATTAAAGAAAGATTACTACAAGCAACTACGAAAAAGAGAACAACCTCCGGCTTTGTCAGTTCATTCACACGTTCTTGCTATATAAAGATGTATAATAGTAGCCGTGACCTGTAAGCTCCCTGTGCCCTATGAGCTCTGATTGGATGTGAACCTCTTCTCTGTGAGCGTACCCAAGTTAAGGTCATCATTTCACTCTTGATCTGGAGTGAATTCAAAACAGGAACTTGCTTTCCACTGTTACCTTCCAGTCAACTTGTCCTACATCTGAGATAGACTTTCAGCAACCTTTCCGTCTCATTTAAGAAGTAAACAAAGAAGTCATTCTAATCTTGTTAACTGCTTCTAGCTCAACTCAGATAGATGGAGAAAGAGAAAGAACCGTAACCTTACTTACGAGTTTTAGATCAACAAGAGGAGTAACATAATGAAAATAGAAAACGGAAAGCTGCTCCTTCTTATTGAAAGCATAACATTAGCTCTTGCTTGCCATATGGTTCTGGCATACTGAACTTATTATAAGAAGCACCTCACTCTCGGCTCAAATAAGACCAAGCCAATTTCAATGAAATAAAGAAAAGGCTTTTCATGTCATACGGCTCCATCAATCAGTGGGATAGCGGTGTCATCCTAGCATAGATCTTTCTGCGTAGAGATGGATTCGATCCCAGAATTAGCTCTATCCCACCTCCCATGATATGTGTTAAGCATATGGTTTAGTGGCAGTTGAATGAAACCAGAAAGAGCGGCAGTGTTATCCTCTTTGACATGAAAAGCTGCTTATCAAGCAGTTCCCACTCCGAAGGAACGCTTTCCGCTCCAGACTGAAAGCGGGATCTATTAGGTCCTGAGACAAGTTGTTTGAGTTATTATGCTCCTTTCCTTCTTTGAGGAAATCTATCACGTCGGAAGATTTACGGCGTAGTAAACAAGAAAACCCGAGGGGTCGGTTGAGCTATAGAACAATTCCGTTTATTAGCAAGCCTTTCTCCCACGAAATCAGTTAGCAGAATCTATCCCAGAAGAGAAATTGGGATAAATTTGTATTGCGGGAATCCGCATTGAACTGCGCCCGGGCTTGATTGCTGGAGGCCCTACTACTTTCGATGAACTCTCTCAACGTGCTACTGGACTTGAGGAAGTCCTAATTGAACGGCACGCATATGGTAATGTCACAGATAGAAGTCGGAGACCTCCTAAAGGTAGCAAAGAAGAAAAAAAGAAAGTCTTATTTATTATTTGAGGTACCCCCGTTCACTCCGAGGCCATTCAACGGCCATTCCACGAGGTAAGCCCGCTAACCCCGAAAATCATAACGTTTTCTTACGACTCCGCTCGTGAGAGCAGATTATTCATCTTATTCCTCCTGAGACTGAGAAAAGAGTTCAACACGAAAGAGGTTACGAGGAAGACTTTCCCCACTTAGATCCGCGAACACCTTAGCTCCTGAGTCAGAGAAACCAACTCTCGCATATTCCGTTTTCAAAAGAAAAATTTCCTAAAACGGAGATAGGCATAGCAGAACGAGGAAATCTTACTTACTTACTTATTCGTTTAGGGTAGTGGTAAAGCGGCAGGACACGACGGTCCTGGAGTCGATGACAAGCCCATCCCCAAATGTCGATGCGAGGAGAAAGAATCCTTTTTCTATAGAAGGATTAGGTTTAAGGGTCCTGCTCTAATCCATTTTTTCGAGCCGGCCGAAGGCTATGAAGCAGCCAGCTCTGCTGAGTCAGGTTCCCCCCGGTTCATCTGGATTTGACTATTCATCTAAAAATGTATCTACGTCAGGGTCTGAAAGCCCAGTTGTTACACTATTGCCCCTGGAAACAGACAGCAAGATGGGAGCGGAACTCCTCCTTCTTTGTTAGGCCGATCTACTAAGAAAAGAGAGGTAAGAGGTGGGGTCCATCGTATCCCATAAGGTAAATAAATACCCGTTCTTCTTGGTAGAAAGGGCTAGCCGTCATGAACATTTACCTCTCCCTTTCTCTTGGCATCGGTATCCATTCTTTCTCGTAATTGTGATCTGTTATTATAGTTGAAATCTCTTCTCCTTTCGTTCTCTTCGTATTTTGGTAACTCTCTAGGAGTCATGTTTAACCTTGAATGCTATTAATAAATTCTACAGCAATAGTCCCTCGGACTCGGAAAGTAATAACGAAAATGGCTAACCCAATAGCAGATTCCGCTCAATCTTTTACACCGATGTATCGTACTCTCTCGAGTAGGTCATCATAAGAAAGCAAAATCTTTCCGGTTCAAGTACGTTGAGTGAAGAATTGGCTTTAGGAAGAAGAGAGCGATGGGGAATCATCTCTGTTCTGCTGCCTCTGCCGCTTCTTTTCTTGTCTTCCTATGCAACGCTTTCTCGTTTCTACTAAGATAGAGAAGGGTCAGGTTGGCATCTATGCCCCCTGCCCTACACCAAACGGGAGCCTTTCCGCTCGTACTGCTCACACTTATGGAACTTGTGGATAAGCGTAGCAGAAAAGAATAAGAAGACCTAGTTCTCCCGAGCTTATAACACAATTATCTGATCTTCTTAAAGTGAAGAAAAAGGGATGAGAAATGGTAGTAAGAAAAAGCAGGAAAAAGATTTTTAGGTCTCAAAATCAAGCATCAAGGAGTTATGTGCGCGCTGCGCCCCTTTCGTTGGAGCGCTTTGCTTGACCTTATCGTTGTTCTCTAGAAAGAGTTGCTTTTAAGAGATACCCCGCTTTCCTCACATACCATGGCAAAGCCAAACTCAAACTTTCATTGGATTGAGAAAGGCAGTAGTAGTAGTAAAAGCTCCTACTGAGCAAAAGCGAATCTCCCCCTTCTACTGTTTCATAGACAGAGTCAGAGTCCTCAAGAAAGATTTTGGAACGTATTTAAAGGGGCATTGTGGGCGGAGATGGAAAACACTAATTTTCCGTAGTTTCCGGGATTCTTTCAGCTTAAGATTGTGATTGATCAAGTGATAAGTAATGTTATGAGGGGTTTGTTTCATTTTCCTCATGTCTTGAGACGCGCACATATGCTTGTATCGTTCCTACTATCAATCAATCCGTCATACAGAGGCATAATTCAAAAATAATAAAACGAACTTCCCCTTTTAGGTGTTTTGGTCACTGCGTCTCCGATCATTGATGGTCCGACTTTCCGCTTTCAATAAAGAGGGCTTAGCGAAAAGAAAAGGAAAAGAGTGACATCCCTTATGGTCGAGCACTCAAATCGACTCTATCGGTCGAGCACAAACTGTCGTTTCCCTCTCCCTTGTCACTCGCGTGATTCGAATCAATCAAGCTACTTTCCTTTAGTGGATCTATTCCTGCAATTGCGAAAGCGTACCAATATATGATCCTCTATCCGGGGTCACTCTCACTAGAAGTAGGAGCAGCTACGCTATCGTATTTTGACCCTCTCCCGAGAAGAGTCATTGCCTCTTCCATCTATCTTGCGTCGTTCCCGCATTCTGGGAGTTTCATTGCAAATAACGCTATCTTTTGCTTAGGGGATAGGCATCTACCTCGAAAGCGAGAAGGTCGGACGCAATCTAATAGTAAAATATCTGTATGATTAAGCCACGGGTCTGATCTAAACGACTTCCATATATCTCTAAGAATCTTAAAAGTTGCTTCATATCTAGTAAAAAGCATTCTATTCATTTCGTCTCCTTCAAAGGAGATACCTGTTTACGGTACCATCGGAAGAGAGAGAAGCTTAAAGTAAGTAGGAGTCGATCCTTGCTGCTGAAAAACGTAATAGGCTAGCGCGGATCGCTTCCACAACAACTGATACTGAAGTCCACGCAAAATTCGATACCTCAGTTGACGAAAAGAGGGTTGGAAACTGATCCTAGAAAAAAAAAATGTGTAATTGGCAAGAGTCGGATTGAATTAAAGCTCGCAACTACTCATTCTCGTAAGTACCTATTCTTTAGTCTACGGAAGGAGCCTTGACTTCACTCTTTTGTCTCAGTGAAGGCGGAAGAGAAGAGTGAGGGAGACAACATCTAAATAAAAATTCCGTTCCGAGGGGAAGAGTTACGCCTTCGGATCGAAGCCGCTGACAGCGCCTTCACCACTACCAACCACTACATTAGTTATACCATTCCCCAATTGGTTATATGCTGTCTTCTTATATCGTAATAAGTAGCTTTGGTTGTGAGGAAAGAAAGAGGTCATTGCCCTACATGCTCTTGCCTATATCATTATCTCACTAAACCAGAAAGAGATTGGGGTTCCGCAGTGCCGATACTCTACATATTCTTACTAGCCCCTTCTGCTGTCTCTACTATTCCGCTTATCCTGACGCTGAGAAGCTGTCTTCTTAAGGCATACCCGCCTACCTCCATTATTCTGCAATAGTTCTCCTTCAAGATGCTATGCTTGGATGAGCTGTGAGAACGTCTGGAAGTTAAGATTCACCAAGTGTACGCGATACTTGATGGCCCTCCCCTGCTTCTTATGCTCCACCTTGTAGGCATTCCTTGTTTATCTTACTAGCTAACCGAGGAACTGCGTGTCTTGATCGATCATAACGTATTCCTATCTACCTCTCGATCTTTTTTTCTAAGCCTGTACCCGAACTATCTAAACTGAACCTTTTCAATGCATTGTACCGGGCACTACGGTGAGACGTGAAAACACCCCTGCGCATCTTTCACACAGCCAGCCGCCTATTTCTTCTATTCAAAAAGGATCGACGAAGGGCGATATACTAAGCATCTAAGGCGCGTTGAGAAAGCTTTTTTAAGAATGAAAGTACTCACTTCTCTACATTCAACACAGTTAGGAGCGACATCAATTACCTAATTCCCAGGGTGGCAGGCCTCCGCTTTTCTTTTCATTAATGGGTACTTATGCCGCGGGTGAAACTACTGGCTCTGGCTCCGTATATGGATCAATTGAAATGGGTTCCGCCTATACCCCTGCTACTGATGCTGCTGAGCCAACGGGGTCTAAGGCTATGAATTTCAAACTGGAAGGGATCCGGGGCGAGGTACTACCACCCCTGCTTCTGCTGGATCAACTGTATAAAGTTCAATGAAAGAAATTCAATTTTCGAATATTCTTTTAAGATATAAAGAATATTCTATTTATCTTTTTGAAATAGAAAATTTCTTTCAAAGTCTCCATTCTATGGGTATCCCTCACTCTACTTTAAGTAACATGAATTCAACTTTTTCTATTATTAGGCATGATGTGCGTGTTCCCGTTGATAAGTTTACACCACGCGGGAATATTAATTGGAGGATCCCTAGTCTTACTAGTAGTACGCCTTCTACCCGGGTTAGTCCTCACAATATCCGTTACTCTCCGCTGGACCCTAATTATCATAATCCTTTTTCTTTGGGGGCAGCGCTTATACAAAAACAACCCTCCCGTAGTACTGCTTTGAAGGGCTATAAGATAGTGAAAACTACGCCTGGTATGGATAGTCTTTGCATGGGTTCTCTCCGCTCGATCATTTGAATGTTCTCCGTAAAGAATCCTAAGTTGTTTTAATTTACCTGATTCAGGTTTTCAAACGAATTATCTAAAGAAATCTCTATGGGTGGTCTTCGCTCTATTGGCTCACCTTTCGGTGTTAAGCTCTCGAATTCAGTTATATTTCAATCTATGGCTCTAGGTCTTACTGTGTGGTGGGGTTTACTTCCTGAGCATATCATATGGCCGCCTGAGATATTATCTATCTTTGATTCTGATTGCCTGAATCAAGACAGTGTTCCTGCTTTGATAGAGCCGGTATTCGACCCTCTTGATAGAGCTAAAACACTTAAGCACTGTCTTAACGAGTGCAATAAAGCCATGCAGTCTGAGGTTTATAAGGGTGTGGGATCCACAGTGTTCGGTGGTGCTCTTCTATTAGCATGTCTCTTAAGTAATTCCAATTAGTGTGTTCTAAGTTATGATTCGAAGAGGGCTATTCCCCGAAAAATGCCTTTTTTTTTATAAATGTTGGGGTTATAGGTTATATAAGAGTCATTCCATTTTGAGTGGTTCCCAGGTCGTTGAAGGGTACTTTCTACCCTCACAAAAGTATACTTCATATGACATCATATGAAAAGAAGAAATACCATTAATCGTGGTTAACCGCACGTACGGCAGCATAGAGCTTCGATCTCGAGGAGAGAGTAGTACCATAAGACAACTTCGTATTCCTTTAGATAAAGACCACAGAAAGAGATGTTTCCCGTGTGAATATTCAGAATGATTGATTTCCGCTCAGCCTCCCCTTGCCTTACCCTAGAGATAGTGATCTCTCTCCCTCATTCAGAGAATGAACTAGGACCTTGAAAGATGTCAACTAACTTCATTCCTGATTGAGCCCGGCTATTGGGATCTTCTTTCCAGAGAGGCTGAAAAGAAATGATATTTATTCTTTATTAGAAAGGTGTAGTAGATGAGCTCTATCTCCTGGTCGAGATGTGGATTTCCTCTATATGGTGGAAGCTCTCTCTCCTACGTCTTCTTGATCTCTTAGAAGATCGAAAGACTGACTTATTCAAGAAAAGGAGAGAGAGGTCTAATACCACCTTGTAGATAGACAGAGTGACTTCTGTTAAAGGAAGAAGAAAAGACTGGATTACCAACTTACTAACTCAAAGACGTCTTCCTTCTTTCCTGTTCCAGACCTCTTAACCGAAAGGGCTGTTGTTTAAAGAGAGATTCCTGCCTTGCTGCTGAGAAGAGGCCTCTTTTTCTCTAGGTGCTCTTCTGACTTCCGCATTTTAAAAACTTCGAAAAAGGGCCATTGAGGCAGCCTTCCTTACCCTCTGCTCCTGTAAGAAGGTAGAACATCCCAGTTGAAATAGAAAGAAGAAAGCTCCGCAAATAACTAGTTATGGAAGCTGGAAGTACGAAAGACAGAGAGAGCTCTGCCTAAGAAAAAGACCTAGTATCCCCGGGAACTGAGAAAGAGTACGAGCTTCTTTCGCCCTCAACTCCAACTCAGGAAGCGGGAACTCAGACAACTAGAACTTCGGTAGCAGCTACTTCTAGGGCAAACTGAGATCTTTGGGTCCTACTCTTCTTTCCCGGGCATGGTCCAGAGATCACTAATGAATGAAATGGGAAAGCCTGGCTTGACTAAAGCAAGGGTCCTCATCCAAGCTAGAAGACCAAAACAGCGGGAAATTCACTTGTCATCAAACCCTAGCCTACAGCTTCAGGATTGGAGAAGGCAGAGGCCGTCAAAAGAGAATCACTTCTTTCTTATTAAGAAGATCCAAGTTTCCCCCTTTCATCTGTTAAGAGAAGAATGTTCCTAGCCTCTGTGTCTGGAGAAACCTCCCAATGATGATCAACCAGCGAGTTGTGAAGTCCCCACTCAATAGAACGTAGGATAACCAGTCCCATTTGTGGAAATAACCCGTGCCGCCATGCCCAGAGCTTTTCGAGATTAGGTTCGGGTCTCTTGGAAAACGATGGGATTCGAGCTCCATCCTGTGTGAGGTAGGGGTGTGCCCATGACACGTGCAAGTAGGAGTAGGAGTTCTTCTGATTAGCAAGTCAGAGAATGGGACCCTTTTCTCCCCCGGAACACAACCCGCTGCTTTCCTTCAAACCTAGAATAGAAGGGTCAGATACCTCCAAGGATCTCGTGCAGAAAACCGGAATTGTGAGCTTCGGCAACAGGATCCAGACCAGGAAGGCACTAGTAGGTAGTGGTGAGGTAGCTCTTATTAGTTTTAGTTCGAGTCGGTGCCGGTAGCTGTAAACTCTTCTTTCTCTATGGGAATCATAGCCCTATCGTAGCCAAGACTTGCCTTTCTTGCTTGAAAAGTTCCTAAACCTCTTCCTGCTCATAGACTCTTGGAATAACTGTCAAATGGGACAGGTGATGAGGGAAGACCTTCTATCTTAAACAAGAAAATCGAATACAGATAAGGAAAGCAGTCTACTCATGCCCAGGCACAGCAGAATAAAAGGAATAAAGTTATAACGGACTCGAAATACCTTGCTTACGTATCGTTTGAAAATGCATTAACATAAATACAGCAGTAAGAAGAGGTGATACAAAAGTGTGTAAGCTATAAAAACGAGTCAAAGTGGATTGTCCTACACTAGCACTTCCATGTTAATAACTCTACCAAAGGAGATCCTATTACCGGAATAGCTTCCGGCACGCCTGTTACAATTTTTACTGCCCAATAACCAATTTGGTCCCAAGGTAAGGAATAACCAGTTACGCCAAAGGATGCGGTTAATACACCAAGAACCACACCTGTAACCCAAGTCAATTCACGAGGTTTTTTAAAGCCACCCGTGAGATACACACGAAATACGTGCAGGATCATCATTAGGACCATCATACTTGTCGACCATCGATGTCGGATTAACCAACCAAAGTTAGCTTCAGTCATTATGAACAGAAGCAAAGGCCTCAGTAACGGTCGGACGATAGTAAAAAGTCATAGCAAATCCCGTAGCTACTTGTACTAAAAAACAAGTAAGCGTAATGCCTCCTAAACAATAAAATATGTTGACATGAGGAGGAACGTATTTACTAGTTATATCATCTGCAATCGCCTGAATCTCAAGACGTTCTTCGAACCAATCATAGACTTTATTGAGATAGGTAAACTGGGGCCTCCGAGAACCGTATATGAGAATTTCATCTCGTACAGCTCAAACAGAAACACCCAAATACTAGTCGAAACGGATATGTGAAATAGAAACTTCTTAATCCTAGGATTCAAGAATCCTCTCGGATACGAAAAAAGAAAAATCCGCAAACTATTCTTTGTAGTTATATGCCAAAATATCAAGTCGGCTCATTTATCTCTTGATGTTTATCGTTACAGGCCTCTTGAATCTTCTATTTACCTATTTTTTTTCATGGTATTTTTATTTATATGGAATACAGCTTTACTGGTGTTTTCTTTATGATTATGATAGGAATTTTCTTGTTAAGATCCTATAAATTGATTGAAAACCTCAGATTCATACTAGAACCATGATGATTCAATAAAACCTTCAAACTAACTAAGTACAAGGATTCCCTGAGTAAGAACTCTTGTATCATCACTTTGAATAAATATAATGACTAAAAATCCAAAGAAAGGTTTATCCTTTGATCAAAATAAACATAGACAAAGAGCAGGAAGAAAAATCTTTCAATTTAGAGTTTCTAACTCTTTGAAATTTTTTTGAGTCCGGTAAGCAAGCGGGATTTTAATATTAAGTTAAGTATGAATCATAGCTCTAATACTTCGTAATCTATTTCATATATTCCGTGCTCCAGATACTAGAATAAATATCTGACGAAGTCAAAAACCATCTCATAAGATGACAGACCCATTTTCTGTATTATCAATAGGATCCATTATAACAAGTCGCACACTCATATTCCAGAAATACAGAAAGAAATTCCACGATCGAACTACCAAAATAGAATAGCATAAAATGGGCTAAAAAAACGAGACCAAAATGCTTCACTTTGTATTGAAAAGCTAGAATTTAGTGATTCTTGTAAATCTAATTCATTGAAATTCCATCATTATAAAAAAATAAATAATAGAAAGGAATACCGCAAATAGAGCCATTGCGACACCCATCAAAGGAGTAGTTCCCCACCCCGGAGCTACTTTACCATATTCCGAATTCAATGGTTTCAATAAATCCCCTACAATAGTTCGTCTTGGACCAGATCTAGAACTCCCCTCAACGCTTTGTGTAGCCTTTTTTGTATTAACTGAGATCTGTTGACTTTGTATACCATTCCGTTGTAAATAAATGATCTTATCATAGATCCATTGTGGTCTGGAAATTCTTATTTTTTTCTTATTATATAATAATGGAAACAGCAACCCTAGTCGCCATCTCTATATCTATATCTGGTTTACTTGTAAGTTTTACGGGGTATGCCTTATATACTGCTTTTGGGCAACCCTCTCAACAACTAAGAGATCCATTCGAGGAACACGGGTGCATTAGGATAAGTAGCAAGGCCTGATGCCCGGAGGTCCTCTAGCTAATATAGACTACAGGGAAAGGAGAGAAGGAAGCAGAGTGGATTGGTGACCCAAGGCCAAATATATTTAGCATAACCCACAAAGGAAGCAAGCTAATTAAGAGTTCCCTAGCCCTAAAGCTATTGCCCTGATCCCTATCATGGCTACCAGGCCCCCTAAAATAAAAGTCCCCAGTGTCTTCTATTTTGGATGAGTTGCCTCCCTTCTTCCATGACCTAGGATGAATACGCTATACCCTTCTGCCTGGTTTCCTTGTTTGCCCGTAGTGCATTGGTCGTAGTCTATGGTGTCCGTCAAGCATTATGGTGCCCATAGAGGAGTTATGAGCTTCAATACTACTATGAGTAGGGTGGCTGAGTCCTTGACCTAACCTGAACAAATGCAATACGGAGCACCTTCCCCATTCTCCTTCTCTTCTTCTCTTAGAACTCTGGCCTAGTCCACTCCCCCTTGTATCGGGCATGAAAAGCCACTTGAATCCCAGAAGTAGATCCTAAAAGCCATGAGTTTAGGTCCAACCCCCGTATGCATTCCACTCAGGACTTCGCATCTCATATGCGTCGCCAGAACACCTAACCCTAATAGGTAGGTCTGTCTATTGGCTGGACCCCATGCTCCAGGCGGGTTTAGCCCGTTCCATCACCAACAAGGCTGTGATGTGAGTCAATGCTTTATTCAGGACAAGTCTTTCACTCTGTTCTCTTTGTTTCGGGGGTTATTAAGGCTTTAAAAATCATCAATTGGCAACCTTGGAGCAGAGGACCCATTCCCCAGGAGAGAGTTCCCCAAACCAGCACTATCATGGCATGTGCTACGTCCTACTCCTACAGCTTGCGCCGAAGATTCACTACCAGCTCTTTTACCGCCCGTAGTTGACTGATTTGAGTCAGGAACTACTTTTAGGAATCTTTTTACTTTGTTCAAATTGTTCAAAAATCGGCTGTTATCGAATAGGTTCTTCTCTTTGAATCTACTCTGGTCAAGCCCGCTACCGGAACTCTTAGTCCATCCGAACCTGCACCAGGAAAGAAGGAAATGTCCATTTTTCGGGAAAGAAAGCATTCGGTAGGGAAGCCAGCCTTACGTGATAGGGAAAGGGAACTCGCAAGCAAGCATTCGTTGTCTTTTGTCACTCAAGTTAGATATCCATACCGTAACCGTAGTATGGAAGGTTTTCTTTATTGACCACGCACTCAAGCCACCCCGCTCGAAAGGAAGGAAGCCCGCCCGTACTCCCCAGTCCCGGTCCGGTTTGGTCACTGATATCACCTATC